TCCCCCTGGAATTCCTTCCAGAGCCTGTTGGATAATTTTTATGGATTCTGTCATTTCACTGATTCGTACTAAATACCGAGCTAATGAATCCCCTTCTTTTTGCCATTGAATCTCCCAATCAAATTCGTCGTAAGACTCATAACGATCAATTTTACGAAGATCCCACTGTATTCCGGAAGCTCGTAGCATTGGGCCCGATAAACCCCAATTTAGTGCTTCTTCTGCGCCAATAATGCCTACGCCTTCAACTCGTTCTAAAAAAATAGGATTCCGCGTAATAAGCTTTTGATATTCAGCAACCCCGGTTAAAAAATAATCGCAAAAATCCAAACATTTATCTATCCAGCCATGAGGTAGATCAGCAGCTACTCCTCCGATACGAAAATAATTATGCATCATGCGCATACCGGTAGCAGCTTCGAACAAGTCATATATTAACTCTCGTTCTCGAAAAATATAGAAGAAAGGGGTCTGTGCCCCAATATCTGCCATAAAAGGGCCAAGCCATAACAAATGAGAAGCGATACGACTTAACTCCAACATAATAGCTCTGATATAGCTAGCCCTTTTAGGTACTTGAATATTGCCTAGCTGTTCGGGTCCATTTACGGTTATTGCTTCTGTGAACATAGTAGCTAAATAATCCCAACGCGTTACATAAGGCAAATATTGTATAATTGTTCGATTTTCCGCAATTTTCTCCATCCCTCTATGTAAATAACCCAGTATTGGTTCACAATCAATAACATTTTCACCATCGAGAGTAACAATCAGTCGAAGAACACCATGCATTGATGGGTGGTGAGGGCCCATATTGACTATCATGAGGTCTTTTCTTGTAGTTGGTGCAATCATAAGTTTTTTCCCGAGTCGTTCTTCCATGCATTGCTGAAAGTAAAAAGAAGTTCATCAAAATTTAAACGACTAAGCTCAAATGGTATCACGCTTCAAATTAACGAGTTTTTATCTCTCGAATATTTAACTCACTAATTAATTCTTTATAGCGTCTTCTATTTTTTTTTGACAAATAGGCCAGCAGTCGTTGGCGTTTTCCCAAAATTTTCCGCAAACCTCTCTGGGATGAAGAGTCTTTTTTGTGCAATTCCAAATGTGAAGTAAGTCTTCTTATCTTAGTGGTAAAACTGAATACTTGAAATTCAACAGACCCTCTGTTTTCTTCGTTTTCTTTTTGAGAAATAACCGAAATGAATGAATTTGTTACCATAAAAAAATCCCCTTTCCCTTTTTACAGATATGGATTTTATTGATCAGTAATAATAATGCCATTAATTGGAATCTGGTATATACAATAATCTAATCCAAATTTCTTTATGAACTCCTAATTTTCTGAATTCAAATCAATTAATCCAATTTCTAATTGGATTTAGATAGGGATAGAAAAGGATTGGTACATTTTCGCATCGAAGAATTTAGACCTAAAACAAAGAAGGTTTTGTTGATTCATTTCGAGATCTAATCGAGACATTATTCATTTCCTATTGGATATTAGAATGAAATGTGAGAAAAAGACATGTGATCTATGTATTTGTTTGCTTTGATATACCCTATTATATATAGGGTATAGAATATATAGAAAAAGTGTATTATCCACGAAATGTCAAAATTGCAATCGTGGATACAGATGTATTCTTAACATACTGAAACGACTGCCATTATTGGTATCAAACCAATAACGATTCATACAAGCTAAATCCTCTAATCGATAATTAGGCCAAAGAAAGAGCTTTAATTTCATTAATTGATTTTTCTCTCTATCAAAATGGTTACTGTCATGCGAAACTTGGCTGCTGTCTTTTACGTCCTTTGCATTCCAAAATACTGGATTTCTATCTTCACCATTTCTATTCTTTGAATTAAAACAACTTAGAATTTTCAACTTTCTACGACGTCTAAATGATAAAATATTTTCAGGAACAAGCAAATCAAAATGATTTTTGTCTCTATTTTCAGTTATTCTTTGGTGTGATGAAATAGTTTCATCAAAATTCTTCTTAGAAACATATCTTTGTTCTTGGTATTTTTGATTAGTTTGGTGCTTACTCTTATGAACCAATGAAATACCTATGATTTGATACATAATAAATTGTGCATCGTTTTTTCCAAACAGACGAATGGGTTCTATAATCAATATTCCCTTTTTCATCAATTGGTTAAGAGTTAAATTCTTCTCAATCAGCATTATATCCAAACTCATTTCTCTATTTTGAATCGAGGGTATAGTAATTTGGGTTGGATCTATCAGTCTAAGTAGGAGACAGTATACCTTGACATTATTGATCAGTCTTTGATTCAAAGTATCGTCCCATCTCAATTGAAAAAGCAAATAACGTTTCAGGAAGAAATCTAGTTCTGCTCTCGCGCTGCTTTTGTATTGTTTTTTCTTTTTCCCCTTTTTCATGTCTGATCTTGCATAATTTTCTTCACTATCTTTTTGTTGTGAGAGAACGGATCCAAGATTTCCTGGACTTGTGGGTTCTTTTTCTCCTTGATTTCGATGCTTTTTATTCGATGGTATCAAAAAATTTCCTTTTTGCTTTTGATTTATTTTTTTATTTTCACTACTATTTTCATTTTTATTCAAATTTGAAAGAAGTAATTTGCTTGGTATAAACCAAGGTTTCCTTTTATATGCATTATAAAGTAACACAAATTCTGGGAAGAACCAAGGTTCCAAATTCGCTATGTGACACTTTAGCATTTTTTCATTCATTCCCATCCAATCAAAAAATACTTTGTCGGAGTTTGGTGGATTGATTTCTGGAATCATAAGGTAAAAAAGATTTTTTTTAGGAATTATTTGAGTATTTTGATTCCCATTGCTGACCCAGGCCTCAATATCGCCTTTTTGTTTAAGATCAAAATTGAGAATGTTCCAATCAAAATATTTTCTATCGACCGTTTTTTCCATATATAGAATATGGACCTTTCCTAGATAATTATCGATAGGGATGTTCCTCAGTATATTTTCTTTATGCGTGTTATAAGAAATCTCTTGTTTCTTACGTCCTTGAAACGGAGATCTATAAAAAAAGTATTCCGTTTTATTTTCATAATCATAATTAAGAAATTTATATGATAAAAGATCATATTTATAGTATTTTTGCAAATTCTCTTTTCTTTTTTGATTAGATAATGAATATACTTCAATTTGTTTTTGTTTTTTGAAATCAATTAATTGGTCTTTTTCATATGAATGCCTTTTGCTAAAATTTTCCTTTTTAGCTATACGACGCTGATGAACTGTATTGCGCCATTTTTCTGGTATTAATCTATACCATCTGCTCTGAGATAAATTGTATTGATAATATCCTCTTAACCACTTTTTCCATTGATTCATTTCATAACTCCACAGTTTCTTATCCCCTAATTTCGAATCAACCATTCCTTGTGTTTCAAAAGAATCCTTTATTTCAGGCGGGGGGATTCCTTGAGATTGAAGAACAGCTCTTGATTTATACGAGTTACTAACTTGGATTTGTGATAATTTGAAAAATACATATGCTTGTGACACGTAGGATAAGTCATAAAAAATAGGTGAATTTTTTTGACTATTACTAATATTATCAAGTGACTTTTTTATAGTCGAAATAAATGGAATTCGATTTTTCTTAATTTTATTAATTCTTTCTTGTTTTCTTTCATTATTGTAAATGGATTTATTAATAATTTTTTTTGTTGATTCAAGAAAAAGTTCTGTATTCATTCTGGGAATATTAATGATACATAAAAATATATCTGTGTAGATTCTTTCAATGAAAAATTTCAAAAAAAGAGGTAATTTAGAGATTAATTGAGCATTTCTTTTTTTGAATATTTGCCATTTTTCGAATCTTTTAGCATTATAACTTGTTTTTTTAAGACTAATATTATTTATTCTTGGAGTTACTTTTTTTTGCTCTTTTATAATTCTTTCTATTTGATTTTGAATTGTACTTGTTCTAGTAGTCAAATCCTTGATTTTTTTTTCTGTTAATGAAGAATTTGTCCAATTCGTAGATGCAATTTCACTAAACGATTCGTGAATTAGCTGATTGCTTATTATAGAATCTTTTTCTTCTTTAATTTCACTTGATTCATATACTTCTCTTCCTGTTAATCGAAATAACAGAATTTTTGAAAGTTCTTTTATTATTCTTTTTATAAAAATAACACTTTCGATAACCCATTCTTTTGTTTCTTTTAAAACTTTTCGAAGTAATTTTATTTTTCTTTTAAAAACTATTAGAACTCGAAAAGACTTCTTTTGAAATTTTCCAATTTTTTTTTCAATTTCCTTAAAAATGGGTTTAAAAAAGGAAGGTCGTTTTCGGGGCGAACCAAAAGGAAATTCAGTTTCCATTCCCCAAACTGTTAAAAAACAAAAATCATCTTTTGCTTTTTTCTTTTTCATTAAACCTTTCTTAGATGATCGTAGTTTCGATTTGTGCCAGGGTTTCAGACGGAAAGGAAATAAGATTTTTATTTGAATACCGTCTGTCAACCAATTTTTCGGAAATTCTGTTTCGGATAATGGAACACCATTATAGGTACATTTAACATGCATCTCTCTATTCCATTCCTGTAAATCCTCAAACCATTCGGGAAATTGAAATAGGAACATGCGTCCACTATTTTTTGCAATTAGCAATGAAGGTAATACAATATATTTTCTAAAAATAGATTGAGTTAGTAACATGCAACCTCTTATTACTTGTGTAATTGGAATGGTATCCCAGGCCTCTGCTATCTGTATTCGCTCTTTCTCCGTTCTTTCCTTTGTCTCTTTTTCTTCTTCTCTTTTTATTTCGTCTTCTGTATACTCTACAATTTTGAATGCTTCCCCTTTCCCCACCCAATTTCTAAAAATTACTTTAATCAGCCCGGAGATATCAAAAGAAAAAAGAGGGGATTTTTCTATTCTGTCCAAAAAAAGAGGGGAATGTGCGTTTGCTTGAAACAATTCCCAAATAACTATTTTACGTCTTTGAGCCCGCATAGAA